CATAAATCGATTAAATCGAGATAAGAAAAAAAGACAAGATAATTTCTAATATCTAATCTCTTAAAACAAAAAGGAAAAAGAGAAAAGAATTTGCAGCTGCTACTGCTGTTTTCTTGATCTACCCAATTGGGCAAGGAAGCTTTTCCGATGAGACATTCATAAACTACTCTATCTTAATTCTTAGCGAATAACCCCCATTTAACTGGAATATTACACTATATAAATATATATAAATAGATAATAACAAATTACTAAAAAGATTAATAAAAAAAAGAAAATATAAGAAGAAATTCGTCCACCCCCCACATATTTGATAACTTCTCCCATAAAAAAACTTGAAATACCAACTCCATTTGGGATTCCATCAATTACTTGTCTATCAAAAAAAGAATTGAATTTAGCTAACTTTCTTACACTCGCAATTAAAGATACTTCAAAAAAAGCATCTATATAACCACGATTATATGACCAATCATATATAACATTGATTATTTTATCAGCAATCATTTTTTTAGGAACACTTTTTTGAAATAAATTAAATAAGTTCAAATTTTGTAAAGAAGAAAAAACGGGTTTATAGAAAAAAGACGCTATTACTATTCCGAAAAAAGCTATACTCACCGAAAAAGTGGCATTTGTAAAAAATTCATCCCAATCCATAGAATTCTTTGAATTTGGATGTAAAAGGTCTATAGACGGAATTAACAATTTGGATAATATATCCAAATCCATTCCTTCTTGGCTGAAAGAAATTCCAATGGACCCAATGAAGAAAGTAAATAATACTAATATAAGTATAGAAAATAGCATAGTATTGTCTGATTCATGAGGATAAAAAAAAGGAATGTTTTTAGTACCAAAATAGGTACTATCAAAAAAAAGACGTGTTATGCTTTTGACATTTTGATTAATTCGATGTGAATATTCCCTCTTGCGAAAAAAAGAAGTCCTTTCATTATTATTCATTGTTAATAAAGCTACTAAATGAATTTTCTTTTTTAATTTTTTTTTTTCTTCTTTGCCCCATAACGATATTGAATAGAATGAACTATTTTTCTTTCCATTGAAATTTTGAAAATGAACGTTTAAATATCCTTCAAAAACAAGTAAATAGATTCGAAACATATAAAAGGCGGTTAATCCTGCTGTGGAACAAGCTAGTATTGCGAAAATTGGTGAATACAACCAACTATCATTAAGAATCTCATCCTTGGACCAAAAACAAGCAAAAGGTGGAATACCACAAAGAGAAAGGGTACCTATTAAAAAAGAGGTTTTTGTAATTGGCGCATGTTTTCTTAAACCGCCCATAAGAACCATATTTTGACTTTTCTCTGGAGAATATCCAACAATTGCTTCCATGGAATGAATAATGGATCCAGATCCTAAAAACAACAATGCTTTTGAATAAGCATGAGTAATCAAATGAAATAAAGCGGCTCGATAAGAGCCCATACCTAAAGCTAACATCATATAACCCAATTGAGACATTGTAGAATAGGCCAAATTTTTCTTAATATCTTTTTGAGCAATAGCTAAAGTTGCCCCGAATACTACTGTAAGTATACCTATAAAAGCTATTCCACTCATTATGGAGGGTATAACTATGAAAAGAGGAAGAAGTCGAGCTACAAGAAAAATCCCTGCTGCTACCATAGTAGCAGCATGAATAAGAGCAGAAATAGGAGTAGGTCCCTCCATAGCATCCGGTAACCATACATGAAGAGGGAATTGGGCAGATTTCGCAACTGAGCCGCAAAATAACAAGAAAGCACACAAAGTCACAAAAAAAAGATTCACTTCATTCTTATAAATCAAGTTATTGAATATTTGAAATAAATCCCGAAATTCCAAACTACCCGTTATCCAATAAAGACCTAAAATTCCTAATAATAAACAAAAATCCCCTACACGATTAGTTACAAACGCTTTTTGACAAGCATTTGCCGCAATAGGACGGGTGAACCAAAAACCTATTAATAGATAAGAACACATTCCAACCAATTCCCAAAAAATATAAACTTGTATCAAATTGGAACTAGTAACTAATCCCAACATTGAAGTATTAAAAAAACTCAGGTAAGTAAAAAATCTCAAATATCCTTGATCATGAGACATATAATTATCACTATAAATAAGAACCAGAATACCAACAGTAGTGATTAAGATCGACATAATAGAAGTAAGTGAATCGATCAAGTAGCCAAACTCTAAAGAAAGATCATTATGGATAGTCCAAGACCATACATATTGATAGATAGAACTGTTCTTGATTTGATGAATAGATAAATCGATCGAAAAAATCATAACGATCATTAACAATAAAATACTAGGAAAAGCCCATATACGGCGAAGATTTTTTGTTGCCGTGGGAAAAAGTAGAAGTCCTACCCCTATTAAAATAGGAACTGGAAGTGGGATGAAAGGTATGATCCATGAAGATGGATGTGTATATTCCATACAAAAAAAGAAAGAATAAAAAATATTTGGATTCTTAATGAATTTTGTTTCTTATTCGTTTGTTTTATCTCTTTTGTAAAGGTTTCGGTTAATAAAAAAGTGGATATAGAACTAGAATTTTCTATTTTTCATTATTCTAAAGCGCAATATTTGCAATTTTATTGCAAAGTACAAAGTCAAAATAGACCCATAACCAAATTCCTAGTAAAAAAAAAATGATTATGTATAGAGTGAGGGTAAATAATTACACTAAAACTGCGACCATTCGCTTATTTTGATTTGATAGGAATCAGAAAAAACAATTCATATGACATGACCAAATAAAATCATTTTTTTTGGATTCAGAAACATTAGTTCAAAAACGAACTAATTTCTTATTTTCCATTACAATAAAAAGAAAAAGAGATCTATATATATCTATGTTTTCCATGTTTGGGAAAATTTGGAAAAGGTTTCTAATATTCAATGTTTTTACTTTAGATAGAAAAAAAAAGAGGGAATTCAGATAGATAAGACATATGGCTAATTAAAGAATAATTCGTTTTCATTTACAGAATAAATGTCTTTCACATCGAACTATAGCAATGAAAAAACTATCCTAGTTGAATGGCAGTTCCAAAAAAGCGTACTTCTAGATCAAAAAAAAAAATTAGGAAGAATTTTTGGAAAAAAAAAGCATATTGGACAGCATTGAAAGCCTTTTCATTAACTCAATCCGTTTTTAGAGGGGACTTGAGAATGTTTGTTGGAATTCTTTAATACTAATTTTATACGAATAAAGAATATTTACTAATTAGTAATCTGGAATATGGACCATATATTTAGAATATATTATATAATATATTCTAAATATAGAATCTAAAATTTTTGGAATGTAGTGTTAAATTTGAAAACGAACACTCGAAATGAAAAAACACAAGAATCCAACTTCGTATTGAAATTGAAACATTCCATTTTTTTATTAAAATCAATATTTCTATAGAATTAGAATTGAATTCTTGAAATTGTTGAATAGTTCGTTCGTTTTCGTAAACAAATGTACTAAATAAATATAAATATTGGACGTTAATTAATTCTTTCAATCTCGACGATTGACTACTGAATAGGTTATTATGATTTCGAGTAAGCCGCTATGGTGAAATTGGTAGACACGCTGCTCTTAGGAAGCAGTGCTAGAGCATCTCGGTTCGAGTCCGAGTGGCGGCATGGCATCGTATCCTATATTCTAAAAGAAGAAGTCCTATAATGAATTCAATTCCAGATTTCTATTCCTAGTATTCATACCTTTTTTATTTTCATTATAGATATTTATTTTCATTATAGATATGATATTTTTCACTTTAGAGCATATATTAACTCATATATCGTTTTCGGTCATATCAATTGTTATTTCAATTCATTTGATAACCTTATTAGTCAATGAAATAGTCGGATTATATGATTTGTCCAAAAAAGCCATGGCAATAACTTTTTTCTGTGTAACGGGATTGTTAATTACTCGTTGGTTTTTTTCGGGCCATTTACCATTTAGTGATTTATATGAATCCTTAATCTTTCTTTCGTGGGGTTTTTCTATTTTTCATATACTTCCGTGTTTTAAAAAGGATAAAAACCTTTTTAGTACAATACTAGCACCAAGTGTTATTTTTACCCAAGGCTTTGCTACTTCGGGTCTTTTAACCAAAATGCATCAATCCATAATAGTAGTACCCGCGCTACAATCCCATTGGCTAATGATGCACGTAAGTATGATGATATTGGGCTATGCGGCTCTTTTATGTGGATCGTTATTATCTGTGGGTATTTTAGTCATTACGTTTCAAGAAGTGATCCAAATTCTTTCTTTTACCAAGAATTTGGATTCTTTCAATAAAGAATTTGATTTTGCTGAAATCAAATACATGAATATGAATGAAAGAAACAATGTTTTACCAAAAACTTCTTTTTATTCTTCTAAAAATTATTACAGGTCTCAATTTATTCAACAATTGGATCGTTGGGGTTCTCGTATTATTAGTCTCGGTTTTCTCTTTTTAACTATAGGTATTCTTTCAGGAGCAGTATGGGCTAATGAGGCATGGGGATCATATTGGAATTGGGATCCAAAGGAAACTTGGGCCTTTATTACTTGGACCATATTCGCTATTTTTTTACATACTAGAAAAAATAAAAAATGGGAAGGGATAAATTCTTCCGTAGTGGCCTCGATAGGATTTCTTATCATTTGGATATGTTATTTGGGGATCAATCTATTAGGAATAGGACTACATAGTTATGGTTCATTTACATCTAATTGAATTCAAATGAGTAAAGAACCCTCTAAATAAAAATATGGAAAGCATATATATACTTTCCATATTTTAAACTTCCAAAAAATCGTCGAGAACCCTTTAAATCAAGTAATGTAATGATTCAAGGGGTTCTCAGAAACAACAAACATATTGGATTACAATTCCATTTTTTTCATTGTACTAAAGGGTTTTTTCTCTTTTTGATTTATTGGTTTTATTCATGAAAACGATCTATCCAAAATTAGATAGAATAGCCTCAACCTTCTCAACCGAAAATGAGAAAATGAAATCTGGATAAATACCAATACCTATTACGGGTATAAGGATAGAAATCGAAATAAATAATTCTCTCGGCCCAGAATCCAAAAAATAAGAGTTTGGTGTATTAAAAAACTTGTATCCATAGAACATCTGCCGTAACATGGATAATAAATAAATAGGAGTTAATATCATTCCAATTGCAGTTACAAAAGTAATTAGTATTTTCATCGTTAAAAGATATTTTGGACTAGTAATTATTCCCCAAAAAACTATCAATTCTGCAACAAAACCGCTCATGCCCGGCAATGCAAGAGAAGCCATCGATAAGATAGTAAAAATCGTGAATATTTTTGGCATTGGGATAGCCATCCCACCCATTTCGTCAAGAGAAAGAAGACGTAGTCTATCATAACTAGTTCCTGCCAAGAAAAAAAGCGCAGCACCAATAAATCCATGAGATATTATTTGTAAAATGGCCCCGTTGAGCCCAGTATCACTTAGAGAACCAATTCCTAGAATAAGGAAACCCATATGAGATACCGAAGAATAAGCTATTTTTTTTTTTAAATTACGTTGACCAAAAGATGTTGAAGCAGCATAGATTATTTGAATAGAACCTAATATCATTAACCAGGGACAAAATATGGAATGAGCGTGGGAAAATAATTCCATATTAATTCGAACCAACCCATACGCTCCCATTTTTAATAAGATTCCGGCTAAAAGCATACAAGTGCTGTAATGTGCCTCTCCGTGGGTATCTGGTAACCATGTATGTAAGGGTATAATCGGCGATTTGACAGCAAAAGCAATAAGAAATCCCATATAGAATATTATTTCTAAGGCCACGGGATACGATTGATTAGTTAATGTTTCCAAATTTAATGTTGGTTCATTCGAACCAGATAAACCAATACCCAGAATTCCCATTAATAAAACAATAGAACTTCCCGCAGTGTACAAAATAAACTTTGTAGCTGAATACAAACGTTTCTTTCCTCCCCACATGGATAAAAGTAGATAAACGGGAATTAATTCCAATTCCCACATGATGAAAAAAAGTAAAATGTCTCGAGACGCAAATAGTCCTATTTGACCACTATACATTGCTAACATCAGGAAATAGAATAATTTGTATTCTCGAGTAACCGGCTGAGCCGCTAACGTGGCTAAAGTGGTGATAAATCCCGTCAGTAAAATAGGCCCTATAGAGAGTCCATCTATTCCCAATCTCCAGTAAAAATCAAAAAAATGGATCCATTTATAATTCTCCGTCAGTTGGATTAGTGGATCATCCAATTGGAAATGATAACAAAATGCATAGGTTGTTAGAAGGAGATCGATTAAGCATATACAAATGCTATACCACCTAATTACCTTATTTCCCCTATGAGGAAATAAGAAGATTAAGGAACCCCCGGCTATTGGCAAAACTACAACTATTGTTAACCAAGGAAAATAATTCGTGATAAAAATAAGATACACTTGGGCCAGAAAAGCCCGCGCTCAAAATAAAATAGAAATTTGTTTTCTATTTTATTTTGAGCGCGGGCTTTTGCCAGTAAAAAAACGTATTCGTGTGGTGTTTTTTGAAACGTATCAATAACCTAGACCCATACTTCGAGTTGTTTCATGCCATAAATAAACCCGAACACTTAAGAAATCCGTCGGACAGGCGGACTCACACCTCTTACAACCAACACAGTCCTCTGTTCTTGGGGCAGAAGCTATTTGCTTAGCTTTACATCCATCCCAAGGTATCATTTCTAATACATCTGTGGGACAGGCTCGGACACATTGAGTACATCCTATACATGTATCATAAATCTTTACTGAATGTGACATTGTATCTATAGTAATTTTGGAACATCCAAAATGAATATTATCGATCTAGTAAACTCGTAAATGAATCATATATTTATACACCAGATGAATCAATGATTTGTCAGAATTTTGTTAATCAAAATAAACGTTTAAATAAATTAAATTTCGAAGAACGAAAAGAAGAGGACCAGGATACTTTGATTTCTTATGATTTCGCAAACGTAAATATGATCATACGTTATGTAGCATACATCCTAATTTGAATTGATAAATAGTACATTATTCAAAATTCTACTTTTTATTAATTATGATTAATGCTATTTATTCAACAAATTCGATTGATTAATACGGGTTGATTTTCTGTTACGAGAAATGGAAGAAACAATAGCCAGTCCGATAGCTGCTTCAGCGGCTGCAATAGCGATAACAAAAATGGAAAAAATATTTCCTTTTAATTGGCGATTATCAAAAAAATCAGAAAAAGTTACGAGATTTATATTAACTGCATTCAGTATAAGTTCAAGACACATAAGGGCTCTAACCATATTTCGGCTCGTGATTAATCCATAGATCCCAATAGAAAATAAATAGGCACTCAAAACAAGTACATGTTCGAGCATCATTGACCAACTCCTTATCAATTTGGATTCATTTCAATATGAACAACAATTCAAGAGATTCGATTGACTAAAGAATATAACAAACAAAAGAATATATTGGCAATAAAAAAAGAGTTTCTATATAAAAACTCTTTCACTTCACATAGAATTCAACAGAAATAAATGTGAGAAAATGGAATCTGGATTTATATTGCTAGTTCTCGCAAGATTTCCTACTGGCGAGCTACGACAATTGCACCTATCAAAGCAACTAAAAGAATTATTGAAATGAGTTCAAATGGAAGAAAAAAATCTGTTGATAAATGAATTCCAATTTGTTGACTAGTACTTATCAAATCTTGCTCAATAATCTGATTTGGTCTTGTAGTCCAAATAATCCCATACCATGATGTGTCTGGAATAGTAGTTATTAGTGAAACAAAAATACTTGTACAAACCAGCAAAGTAATTCCATCCCCAACGGTCCAAAGATGAAAATCTTGGTAATATTCTGAACTATTCATGAACATCACAGCAAATATTATTAAAATGTTAATAGCTCCCACGTAAATAAGTAGCTGCGAAGCAGCTACAAAATGTGAGTTTGATAAAATATAGAATAAAGATATACAAACAAGAACCAGTCCCAACGAAAAAGCAGAAAAAATTGGGTTGGGAAGTAATACTACCCCTAGACTTCCTAATACAAGACCTGATCCCAGAAAGACTAAAAGAAAATCATGTAACGTTTCAGGCAAGTCCATTATATGTAAAAAAAAAGACAAAGAAATCGAAATTTCATGACCTTATTGATATGACCAGGAAAAAAATGGATATACTTACATTATGCATTGAAAAAAAATTCTAAGGAGTTTGAATGGATATAGGTACAGTTATATAATCAATGTCATTCCAGTTTTTATATGGAAGAGTAGTTTGAAACTAGACTAAAACGAAGGTATATAAGTATATATAACATCTATATAATAGTTAATATAATAGTTAATATTGGAACTATTTAATAGTTCCAATTTCGATAATATATATATATTTATTTATCGATTTAAGAATATATTTTGATAATCTATAATATGGAATATTTCGAATCTGATATATAATCTAATTAATCCAATTTGTATTCATTTTTTATTTTTTTTAATTATCCAAATTCTATTTCTATTATTTATATATATATTATATTATGGATTTCTATATAGAATAATATAGAATAGAATTTGATTTAGATGATTTTTTTATAAGAATATGATTTATTTATTTGAATTGTTCGAATTGTATAATCATCAATTACTGACATTGGTAAACGGCCCAAAGCAATTTGATTATAATTCAATTCGTGACGATCATAAGTCGAAAGTTCATATTCTTCCGTCATTGATAAACAATTTGTTGGACAATACTCAATACAGTTACCACAAAAAATACAGATTCCGAAATCAATACTGTAATTAAGCAATCGTTTCTTTCGAATATCAGTTTCCATTTTCCAATCAACAACGGGTAAATCTATAGGACATACACGGACACATACTTCACAAGCAATGCATTTATCAAATTCAAAATGGATTCGACCACGGAAACGTTCCGATGTGATTAATTTTTCATAAGGATATTGAATAGTTACAGGTAAACGATTTGCGTGAGATAAGATAATCATGAAACTTTGACCAATGTGCCTTGCAGCTCGGACTGTTTGTTGACCATAATTCATGAACCCAGTTACCATAAGGAACATATCGTAAATATCTATGAATATTTTTGTTTTATTTCTTTCTCTTATTTGAGACAAGTAATGAATATAGAAGATCAATCTTTTATAGTGAAAACAATTGAGATGAAGTTGTTAATAATAGATTACCGAGAGAAATAGGTAAAAGAAATTTCCATCCAAGATTTAATAATTGATCCATTCTTAGCCTAGGCAAAGCCCATCTTGTTATGATAGAAAGGAATAAGAAAAAATAAGTTTTAGCTAATGTAATAAAGAGATCAATTGTAGTTCCAAAAACTCCATATGTTTTATGGATTTCAAAAAACTCAGAAACGAATATGTACGGAATAGAGATATTTGAACCACCCAAGTAAAGAACTGTTACAAATAATGAAGAAATTAATAGGTTTAAATAGGAAGCAACGTAAAATAAACCAAATTTGATACCCGAATATTCTGTTTGATAACCCGCTACTAATTCTTCTTCTGCTTCTGGTAAATCAAAAGGTAATCTTTCACATTCTGCTAGCGAAGAAATTAGAAAAACGATGAAACCCATAGGTTGACGCCACAAATTCCATCCCCAAAAACCATATTTTGATTGTGCATCAACTATGTCAACTGTACTTAAACTGTTAGATAATCCTAGTCGGTGATAACATTACTGTTATCATCTCTATTACAGAACCGTACATGAGATTTTCACCTCATACGGCTCCTGGAAAGCCTAAAGTAAATCTAAGGACCGGGCCGATTTTGGATCTATTGATAGATCATCCCTAAGATAGATAAGATTTGAATCTATCGGACGGTTCTGAATTAGACCAATTCAATTCTGTCTGTTCTAATAAATAATTAAATTAAGTAAATAGAAATCCATTTTTATAAAAGATACAAAAGGTACTTCTGAATTGATCTCATCCCTTAAAAATAAAAATTTGAATTTGTTGAGTAATAACTGAATTCTTCAATAAAATACTCTTTTAGAATTATCAATAACCCTCATCATTTTCAATTACGAAAAAGAATTCCACACTTTCTCTCCAGTAATATGGATATAAGAAATCAAAAACGAAAAAGTGATCTCCTTTTCGTTTTTGATTTCTTGTGTTTTTTCGTTCCTATTCTTCTTTTTTGTGCTATGAAAAAGGGACTCCAAAAATTTTAAAGAATTTGTTCGTTCCTGATAGTAATTCATTTAATCAGTGGATGGAAGCATACTCTGGATCGGAGTTGTGGGGAGTATTGCTTGATTTTTTCTACCAATTTAAAGCCCCAATTAGTATTCTTTTTCTATTTATTATGCGTAAATTCTCTTTTGGATAATTTACCAAATCCGCGTTACTAATCCTTTGTGTATCTTGGTGTTTCTAACCATCCACTCCTTTTTTATTAACCCCCTTATTTATGTTAATACATCTATGATAATTCATACAAATGGTAACTAAAACTCAATAAGGTTGGTCTTTTGAGACCGCTTCAAAACAGGATGACTAATTATCCAATCTTGGGTGAAATGGCCTCTTCTGTTTATAATTTTATTTGACTTCATTCTTATACATAGAAAATGAGACTCCAAATTTTTACTGCCATTAAAAATCATCATACTATCTATTAACTATATTCCTTATAGTTAATAGATAGGATATTCAATAGAAGCTAAGCTGTTTTATTTCACTCATATGACTATCTGATTTAGTTCTTCAATCCGAATTAATTGTTAAAAATAAAATTCAGATAATGAAAGTATCTATTCAATTAATTCGACTCCCTTCTTAATTTATATAGTACTATAAAGAGAGGAGCATAGCAATAGCATCGAATAGCTTTTTCTATTTCAACGAATCGCACGTAGAGATATTGATAAGACACATAGAGTTAATGGTATTTCATAACTAATCGATTGAGCAGCAGCTCGTAGACCACCCAAAAAGGAATATTTATTATTTGACCCATAACCTGACATAAGAAGTCCAATGGGAGCAATATTCGAAATAGCAATCCATAAAAAAACACCTATATTGAAATCAGATAAAACAAAGTTATAGCCAAAGGGAATTATTGAATAGCTTAGAAGGATTGATATGACTGATATAGATGGTCCGATACTGAATAAACGAATATCTCCCCTAGATGGAATAAGATTCTCTTTGAAAAGTAGTTTTGTTCCGTCTGCTAGAGCTTGAAGAACTCCAAAAGGACCAGCATATTCAGGTCCAATACGCTGTTGTATCCCTGCAGATATTTCTCTTTCTAACCATACAATTGCTAGTACACTTATTGTGATTCCCAATAGAAGAATCAACATAGGTACAAGTACCCATAGAATTCCATAGACCTCTTTGAAAGATTCCAATCCGGAAAAAGAATGGATATCTTGGACTTTCGTTGTATCAATTATCATTTCAACGATCAATTTCTCCCATAATGATATCTATGCTACCTAGTATTGTCATAATATCAGCCAATTTCATTCTTTTAACTAATTGAGGAAGAATTTGCAAATTGATAAAACCTGGTGGACGAATTTTCCATCTCCAAGGAAAACCATTCTGATCTCCTATTAGAAAAATCCCTAATTCGCCCTTGGGGGCCTCAACTCTTACATAAAGTTCTTGTTTCGGCAATTCAAAAGTCGGAGACGATTTTTTACCAATGAATCGATATTCAAAATCATTCCATTTTGGCTCCTTTTCTCTATCAAAGCAGCGGATTTCTAAATTTTCATATGGCCCGCCGGGAATTCCTTCCAAAGCCTGTTGAATTATTTTTATGGATTCCATCATTTCACCAATTCGAACTAAATAACGAGCTAATGAATCTCCTTCTTTTTGCCATTGAACTTCCCAATCAAATTCTTCGTAACATTCATAATTATCAACGTTACGTAGATCCCATTGTATTCCGGAAGCCCGAAGCATAGGTCCCGATAAACCCCAATTTATTACTTCCTCTCTACCAACAATACCTACTCCCTCAACCCGTTCTAAAAAAATGGGATTTCGCGTAATAAGGTTTTGATATTCAACAACCCTTGTTAAAAAATAATTGCAGAAATCGAAACATTTATCTATCCAACCATGAGGTAGATCAGCCGCTACTCCCCCGATACGAAAAAAATTATGCATCATTCTCATACCTGTCGCAGCTTCAAATAGATCATATATTAATTCTCTTTCTCTAAAAATATAGAAAAAAGGAGTTTGTGCACCAATATCTGCCATAAAAGGTCCCAGCCATAGTAGATGAGAAGCTATACGACTTAACTCCAACATAATTACTCGGATATAGCTGGCTCTTTTAGGTACTTGAATATTTCCAAATTGTTCCGGTCCATTTACGGTTATTGCTTCTGTGAACATAGTAGCTAAATAATCCCAACGTGTTACATAAGGCAGATATTGTATAATTGTTCTGTTTTCCGCAATTTTTTCCATCCCTCTGTGTAAATAACCCAATATTGGTTCACAATCAATAACATCTTCACCATCCAGAGTCACAATAAGTCGAAGAACACCATGCATTGATGGGTGGTGGGGCCCCATATTGACTATCATGAGGTCTTTTCTTGTAGCTGGGACATTCATAGGTTTTTCCTCGATTCATTCTTCCATGAATCGTTAAAAAAAAGTTCATCAAAATTCAGGATCTAATAAATCGAATAATTGAAAATGACTCTTGAAATTAACGAATTTTTGACTCCCGAATATCCAACTGATTTATTAATTTTTTATAACGTATTCTATTTTTCTTTGCCAAATAAGCCAGTAGTCGTTGTCGTTTTCCCAGAATTTTACGTAAACCTCTTTGAGATAAATAGTCTTTTCGATGTAATTCAAAATGTGAAGTAAGTCCTCGTATCTTATTAGTGAAATTGATTACTTGAAATTCAACTGATCCAGGGTTTTCTTCTTCTTCTTTTTTTTGTGAAATAACAGGTATAAATGAATTTTTTATCATAAAATGAAATGAAAGCTTTCCTCTTCCCCTCCTTTTTGTTTTTGATAGATATTTTTATTGATCAGTAATAGTAATGACACGAATTTTGGATTTTGTATATAAAAGGATCTTAATTTACTTAACAATACAATTCTGAATTTGATTTGAAAAAATCAAATTCAGAATTATTATTAAGCAATTCAAATAGATATAAATATACTATATTTATATAAAATAAAAAAATAGTCTATTTATGGATTCACAAAGTAAAAAATTCTATTGTATACTTCAAAAAAATAAGCCGATTTTTTGGATTCATTTTTCTATCTACATTTTTCTATCTAATGGATACATCATTGAATTGGTATCAATGCCACAATGCCTGTGCACATTTATTTTCTATTATTATTTATTTATTTTCTATTATTATTTAATATAAATAATAATATATATATATATATATATAAATTAAAATATTTATAAATATTTTAATTTATATATATATATTCTCATATCATAGATGTTACGAGAAGAAGATAAATGAGAGGATTATTGATCAAATTTTCAATCGCGGATACATATGTGTCCTTAATATACTGAAACGGCTTCCATTATGGGTATCAAACCAATAGCGATTTAGACAAGCTAAATCCTCTAATCGATAATTTGGCCAAAGAAAGAATTTTAAATTCATTCGTTTTTTTGTTTCTCTATCAAGATCTTTCTTTTTAGCCAAAACTGGACGGGAATTTTTGATTTTCTTCTCATTGTCATTTATTGTGTTTCTATGGACCGTATTTCTACGATTGAAACACATTAGAATTCTCAATTCTCTACGGCGTCGACTGGACAGAATATTTTCAGGAACAAGCAAATCATAATGATTTTTATCAAGACGACTTTTTTCTGGCTTTCTTTGAAAAATTTTGCACTTGTTCGTATGAATCAACGATAGGCTTATGGTTTGATACATAAAAAATTTTTCGTAGTTTATTCTAGCCAGGCGAAGAGGTTCCACTAAAAATATTTGTTTTTTACTCCATTCTGACTGGTTCTTAAATCCTGTAAGAGTGAAATCCTGATGTTTATGAATTGCCACATTCTCTAGATTTAGTTCTCCCCTTCGAATCGATCGTATAAAAAATTTTTTTAGATTTCTCGTTTTTAGATTTCTCATTTGAAACATGAGACCTAAAAGTTCGATATCATTCATTATTGTTTCGTCTAGGAAACTACGAAAGTTCAAATGAAAACCTAAATATTTTTCTAGTAAGAACTCCCGCTCTCCCGTTAGATCATTCATGTATCGATTTCGACGACCTTTAGTCTTCGCATCATTTTTTTTTTCTGCTTCCTCTTTTTTTTTTTCTGCTTCCTCTTTTTTTTTTTCTGCTTCCTCTTTTTCTTTTTCTGCTTCCTCTTTTTCTTTTTCTGCTCCCTCGTTTTCTTTTTCTACTCCCTTTTGATCATTCCTGTCTCGATTTAGACCTATAGTCTTCGCATCATTGTTTGAGCGAGATGGTTGTCGATCTATTTGACTTGCATTTTTTTTTCCTGCTCCCTCTTTTTTTTTTCCTGCTCCCTCTTTTTTTTTTCCTGCTCCCTCTTTTTTTTTTCCTGCTCCCTCGTATTTTTTGTCTACTCCCATTAGATAAGCTGGATTTCCATCAGAATCTACTGGATTTCCATAAGAATCTAGAGAAAGGGAGAAAACAAGGGATTTGATTGGCATGATCCAAGGATTCTTCATATATGCATTACACAATATCCCTAATTTCGAAAAGAACCCAAATTTCGGATTCGATATCGAATGATTTTTTATTGCTACATTCATTACCTTCCAATCCAAATCTATTACCTTCCAATCCAAATATTTTCCACCCCTATCTATAATAACATCTTCTGCTATATAATTTTGGATAGAGATATCGCCCGTTATATCCAAAAATTCTTTTTTGCGTGTGTTGTCATTATAAGAAATTGCTTGGTTTTTGTTTGCTTGGAATGGTGATCTATATCCATAAATATATGATTTTTTCTTCTCTGCATAATTTATATATTTATATGACAAAAGATCATATCTATATTGTTTTTTTATTTTTTTTTTTAATTCTAATAAGTCTGGGTCTAGTTGTTGTTTTTTGTAAAGAATTAATGGGGTTTTTTCATCTGAATCATATTCGATTAAATCCTTATTTTGAGCCACACGATGTTTATGCATTCTTTTTCTCCAGTTTTGTGGTACTAATCTCGACCAGCTGCTCTCCGGTAAATCATATTGATAATGAGTCTTTAACCAATTTGTCCATTGAGTAGCAAGAAGGTTCGTACGTCTCAATTTGGAATCAAATATCTCGTCTTCTCCACTAAATATCTCGTCTTCTCCACTCCAATAATCCCGTACTACCTTCTGCCGAGTATAAAAGCATATTGAAAACATACTACTATCATTAGCCGGAAACGGATACTGACACTGATACTTATACTCATCTAGATACTGATAGGGATCTAGTTTACTAACTGGAAGGTTCTCATTTGAATCAAATATCTCTTTTCCTTGTAGTCTAAAAAAATAATCCTTTATTTCATTTTTAAGAAAAAAAGAGCTTTCATGAGATTCAAAAATAGATCTTAACTTATAGTTATATACGTTGCTAACTGGGGTTTGTGATAATTTAAAAAATACATATGCTTGTGACAAAGAAGATACGTCACAAGAATTCTGTGAATTTTGATTCGTACTATTACAAGATTTCTGTATAATTGACAGAAATGGAATTATACTTTGATTTGGTTTATCAATTATTTCTGCATTTGTTTTTTTCTTGGAAATAGATTTATTTACACTATTTTTTGTTGATTCAAGAAAAAGTTGTACATTGATCCTAGGAATACGAATGACCCATAAAAGGATATCCATGTATATTTTTTCCATGAAAATTTTGAAAAAAGAATACGATTTACGGGTTAATCGAACATTCATTTTTCGGAATATTAGAAAAATATTTTTTAGTAATTCTAATCTAGGATCAGACCCAAAGAATATTAGAAAAATATTTTTTTGTAATTCGAATATAGGATCAGACTCCATTTCATAGAATGTCAAGTTTGCATAAATTCCTCTGTTCGAATTCAAATTTTTCTCCGAAGTTATAACCTCCCCGTTTTTTTCTTGGTTCATTTTTTCTATTTGCTTGTTAATTATCATTGTTTTAAGATTCAGATCTCTTATCCTTTTTTCTGTGAATGCAGAATGAATCCAATTACTAGATTGAATTAGAACAGGTGATTCGTAAATCATTGGATTATTCTTACTGATTGTTGAATTTTTTTTGCTTTCACTCAATTCATATCTATTTTGGAATCTAAATAGAATACTTTTGATGTTCCATTTTTCTATTTCTTTTTGGATGTTCCATTTCCATTTTCCTATTTCTTTTAAGATAGTTAGAAACTCCTTTTTTCTTTCATTTAAATTTAAAATGGGTATAACTAGAAAAAAACGATTTTTCAAATCTCTTTTCAATTGTTTTAGTATTTTTTTTAAAATTGGACCCAAAAATGAAAAAGGATTGGGGGTAAAAATATCAAGGTACGATTCTACTAGTGTTCCACAAGCTGTTAAAAACAATAAGTTTTTTTTTTTCACGCTTTTTTTTTTAGTGGATCTTGTTGTTTTTTCAGTAAATTGTACCTTAGATTTGTGCCAAGGTTTCAGAACAAAGGGATATAAGATCCTGATCTGAAGACCCTCTGTTACCCAGTTTTGTGGAAATTCAAATTCTTTGAGGGATACTGGAACGCCATGATAAGTGCATTTAACATGCACTTCTTTTTCCCAATCCCTAATATCTTCTAAAAATTCATGAGTTTGAAATAATAGTATACGAATGATATTTTTCGCTATTATCAATGAAGGTAATATAAGATATTTTCTAAGATAAGATTGGGTTATTATTATAAAGCTTCTAAGTGTTAGACCATATAGAATGTTCTCCCAGGCTTCTTCTATTTCTATAAGTCTTTGTCCCTCGTCGTTTTTTTTTTCCTCTTTTTGATCCTCTTCTATCCTTTTCTCAAAAGCCAAAAATTCCGAATTGTCTGTCCCTTGTTTCCGGAAATATTCTTTCAAATATTGGGATATATCATCGAAAAGATCACCAAAAAAGAACGAAGATTTTTGCATTTTGTCCGAAAAAAGGGGGGAATGGGGATGACTTTGAAAGAGTTTCCAAGTCACTGTTTTACGCCTTTGAGCGCGCATAGATCCTTTGATTAGATCTCGGGAAAAATCTGGTTCGCGTGAATATTTTAGTAAAGCGAATCCGTCCTGATCAGGATTCTCTGCCCTTTTTTTCTTTTCCAATTCTGCCCTTTTTTTCTTTTCCAATTCTTCCTTGTTATTCGTTGGCAATTCTTCCTTTTTTTTCTTTTCCAATTCTGCCCTTTTTTTCTTTTCCAATTCTGCCCTTTTTTTCTTTTCCAATTCTTCCTTGTTTTTCTTTTCCAATTCTTCCTTGTTTTTCTTTTCCAATTCTTCCTTGTTTTTCTTTTCCAATTCTTCCCTTTTTTTCTTTTTCTTTTCCAATTCTTCCTTGTTTTCCAATCCCAATTCCAATTCTTCCCTTTTTTTCTTTTTCTTTTCCAATTCTCCCTTGTTTTTCTTTTTCCATTCTTCCCTTTTTTTCTTTTCCGATTCTTCCTTTTTTTTCTTTTCCAATTCCAATTCTTCCTTTTTTTTCTTTTTCTTTTCCAATTCTTCCTTGTTTTTCTTTTCCAATTCTTCCCTTTTTTTCTTTTCCGATTCGTTTTCAGTACGCAACATCAATATACGGTCAGCATCTCTGGAACGAATCTGAGGCTCAGTTTGTAGGCTTTCCGCCAGTTGCTCCAATTCGTCGATTAAGTTGAATGACCATCGAGGAACCTCTTTATGGATTTCATTTATTTCAATACATTTTTCATTTATTTCAATACATTTTTCTTTATTCAAAATTGTTTGATCATTCAGATCAGTTGTAATTGCGTTAAGTAAGAATTCTTTTTTTCTTTTTTTTTCTTCGGAATATATTTTTATGTGTTCATGTTCTGGAAATAAATAAAGTCCGTCAAAATTCAAACTTGATACTGATTTTTCCGAAGATTTACTGATTAAATTAAAAAAAAAACCAATTTCAGTTAATACTGATTTTCTATCAATATCAAATGGATCCATTTTCTGTTCAAATTCTGGAGAATTACTATTACTACAAAGAAGGATACCATGAATCTTATTTATCAAAATGGAATTTGTTGCGTCAGTTTCATTTTTATTTTGAATTGATTCAGTTTCATTTTTATTTTGAATTGATTCAGTTTCATTTTTATTTTGAATTGATTCAGTTTCATTTTTATTTTGAATTGATGATGAAGGTGAAAAGCTTTCTCTGATTTCTCCGCGAAAGCGTCCTCCCAAGAAAGGATCATATTTGTCAGGTAAGTATTTTATTTGTTGATTCTCATCATTACACAATCGAATTCGGTTTTCTAATACATCCGGAAGACTAAATCCCTTATCTAAAACTTTTGCCCTTTTAAAAAATTCATTGCTTAGTTTCTTTTTTTTTTCTAAATTCGCGGAGCTCCAAGAATTAGACAATTCATTATAGGAGATTTTATCTCTTGTGAATAGATCCATTTTTTTTTCCATGATTTTAAGAAAAGCAGATAAATTAGGTGGATACGTGAAAGATATTCTTTCTTTCCCATCACTTTGACATATATGAAAAAAAAATTGTGAATTTTCATTTCTTACGAAATTTTCAAAGTGATCAGTTTCTATATATCGCAATGGACGATTCCATCGTTGAAAATCGAAAAGAGTAGTTAGCAAAGACTTTTCTTCCATCTTTTCGATCTTTTTTATCTCTTCTTCTTGTTCTTGTTTCGTTTTTTCCGTTTCCGAATCTATTTCAATATCCATTTCATCTTCCTCATCTTCCTTCGTTTTATCCGTTTCATCTTCCTTCGTTTTATCCGTTTCATCTTCCTCCGATTGTGTGGATTTCTCAGTCAAAGAATAAGGAAGCGGTATTCTGCATAAATAGTGGAAAAGGATAATCAATGAAAAAACAGCAAATAGTTGACCCGCATAATTTCGAAATTCTAACATGGTATACTTATCAAATCGAATAGTTACCCTCGATTTGATCGATTTGATCGAATTATGTTGCTGTAACCAGACTAATATCAATCCAATACATTTTATGAAAAAGATGTGACCGATTAACCAACCAAGAGAACTACTTGTTAAGAATAACAATTTATTGTTGCATCGAAAGAGATAAATGTTCGGTAATCTTATTAAGATTGAACTTGAAAAAAAAAAAGGGTTTAATAACTGAAAAACAAGATTGTTAAAGAATACTTTGTAAACACTAAATTTGCGTATTGAATTTGGATTATTGTATCCAGAATCCAGCATGTATCCGGAATTCAAAGAATCGTGTTTGTCATTTTTGTCTAAGAAATTAAAGAAAAGATACGGTAGAATTAGGGCAGTTATTGTATGAGGTCTACTCAATCCTAGATGCAAAGGCGCATAATAGATTGATATGAACATCATGAGCTTTCCCGTAATAAACCCAGTTGTTGCTGCTATTTTCTTCTCGCTCCCTTTTTCCATAACCCGGGCTCGAATAAGGAAGAGATTAGAAGGCCCTCCGGATAATGACATCAGAAATCCAAAATAGAGGCCGGCCACAGCGACCGAATTCATTAATTTCAGGAAATTCTCTAGTATAAAAGTTCGAACTATTCGTGTTAACATTTGAAAGACCTCCTAAATGTCTAAATGTATGGAATGATTATTTTGTATTTTTTATAAATTGATTTGTATTTTGTATAAATTGATTTGTATTTTTTATAAATTGATTTGTATTTTGTATAAAT